CGAGCTTGAATAGAGCGTCCGTCACTATTTACAGACCCGAACCCGGATGATCTAGCCATGACCAGGGTGAAACTTAGGTAACACTGAGTGGAGGTCCGAACCGACTGATGTTGAAAAATCAGCGGATGAGTTGTGGCTAGGGGTGAAATACCAATCGAATTCGGAGCTAGCTGGTTCTCCCCGAAATGCGTTTAGGCGCAGCGGTTGATGTTTAGACTTAGGGGTAAAGCACTGTTTCGGTGCGGGCTGCGAGAGCGGTACCAAATCAAGGCAAACTCTGAATACTAAGTCACAAGTCAACCAGTGAGACAGTGGGGGATAAGCTTCATTGTCAAAAGGGAAACAGCCCAGACCACCAGTTAAGGCCCCAAAATAATTGCTAAGTGTGAAAGGAGGTGGGAATGCATAGACAACCAGGAGGTTTGCTTAGAAGCAGCAACCCTTTAAAGAGTGCGTAATAGCTCACTGGTCAAGTGATCCTGCGCCGAAAATGAATGGGACTAAGTAATTTGCCGAAGCTGTGGGATGTTTTTACATCGGTAGGGGAGCGTTCTGCTATAGTTTGAAGCATTAGCGAAAGCGGATGTGGACGGAGCAGAAGTGAGAATGTCGGCTTGAGTAGCGAAAACATTGGTGAGAATCCAATGCCCCGAAAACCTAAGGATTCCTCTGGAAGGTTCGTCCACGGAGGGTGAGTCAGGACCTAAGGCGAGGCCGAAAGGCGTAGTCGATGGACAACAGGTTAATATTCCTGTACCGTTTGTTGTTGGTACCGAAGGACGGAGAAGGCTAAACTAGCCGGATGTTGGTTACCGGTTTAAGCGTTAAAGGTGATGAGAAGTGGTGAAAACACTTTGAGCTAAGGCGCGAGTACAAAATACTACGGTATTGAAGTAGTTGATGTCATACTTCCAAGAAAAGTTCGAAATACCATAAACAACAAATGCCTGTACCTTAAACCGACACAGGTAGGTAAGTAGAGTATACTAAGGGGCGCGAGATAACTCTCTCTAAGGAACTCGGCAAAATAGCCCCGTAACTTCGGAAGAAGGGGTGCCCTGCAAAGGGCTGCAATAACCAGACCCAAGCGACTGTTTACCAAAAACACAGGTCTCCGCGAAGTCGCAAGACAATGTATGGGGGCTGACGCCTGCCCAGTGCCGGAAGGTTAAAGAAATTGGTTAGCTCTAGGGCGAAGCTGGTGACTGAAGCCCCGGTGAACGGCGGCCGTAACTATAACGGTCCTAAGGTAGCGAAATTCCTTGTCGGGTAAGTTCCGACCCGCACGAAAGGCGTAACGATTTGGGTACTGTCTCGGAGAGAGACTCGGCGAAATAGACATGTCTGTGAAGATGCGGACTACCTGCACCTGGACAGAAAGACCCTATGAAGCTTTACTGTAGCTTGAGATTGGGTTTGGGCTTTTCTTGCGCAGCATAGGTGGGAGGCTTTGAAGGCATTCTTGCGGGAGTGTCTGAGCCACCAGTGAGATACCACTCTAGGTAAGCTAAAATTCTAACTTATCACCGTTATCCGGTGAAAGGACATTTTCAGGTGGGCAGTTTGACTGGGGCGGTCGCCTCCTAAAAGGTAACGGAGGCGTGCAAAGGTTCCCTCAGACTGGTCGGAAATCAGTTGTAGAGTGCAAAGGCATAAGGGAGCTTGACTGCAAGACCTACAAGTCGAGCAGAGACGAAAGTCGGCCTTAGTGATCCGACGGTTCCGAGTGGAAGGGCCGTCGCTCAACGGATAAAAGTTACTCTAGGGATAACAGGCTGATCTCCCCCAAGAGTTCACATCGACGGGGAGGTTTGGCACCTCGATGTCGGCTCATCGCATCCTGGGGCGGTAGTACGTCCCAAGGGTTGGGCTGTTCGCCCATGAAAGCGGTACGCGAGCTGGGTTCAGAACGTCGTGAGACAGTTCGGTCCATATCCGGTGTAGGCGTTAGAGTATTGAAAGGATTTCTCCTTAGTACGAGAGGACCGGGAGAGACACACCGCTGGTGTACCAGTTATTGTGCCAACAGTAAACGCTGGGTAGCCAAGTGTGGAAAGGATAACCGCTGAAAGCATCTAAGTGGGAAGCCTACCTTAAGATGAGTACTCTCACTGTTTTAAACAGGTAAGGTCACGGCAAGACTAGCCGTTTATTAGGCATTAAGTGTAAGTACAGTAATGTATTCAGCTGAGATGTACTAACAGACCGAGGACTTGTTTTTAATTAAAAAATAATAATTAAGTTATATAATTTACTTATAGCTTATATGCTTTGGTGTTTATAGCATGATGGAACCACTCTGAACCATTCCGAACTCAGTTGTGAAACGTTATAGCGGCGATAATACTTAGGGGGGAGCCCCTTGGGAAGGTAGCTCAATGCCAAGGCTACAAAATTAAGAAGGAAAGAAAAATCTGTAAGTTTAATCAGATAGGCATCTTGTTTTTCAAATATAACAAGATGCTTGCTGCTTTATTAGATAATTAAACAGAAACTTTAT